AATATCATATTCGTGAAGCAGAAACATAGATGCACTCCTATGAATGTGGAAAATATACCTGATTAGCAGATTTGAATTGTAATTGTGAAGTCACCCATAATTATTTAGTTGAAAAAGGAAAAGGATTGAGTCGAAATACCCATTTATTTTGATTGAACTTGAACCACCTAGTTTTTTTGTTTCCTTGGGCCGTGTCTAGTTTCAAGAAGATTTGTCGAATAGAAAATTACACCTATTTCTATTTTTCTTTTTGATTCTATTTCGAATTAGTCTTTTTTTCTATAATCTTATTTTATTAATTTAATAAAAATAGAATTAAAAAAAGTGTCTTTATTTATCATTAAGATCTGGGTCCAAGTATTCTTTCTTCTATTCTAAGTTCAAACGGATTCCTAATCTTCTTGGATAAAGTCAAGGCAGCATCAGTATAATTCGAATTTTGGAGCAATTGGGTTTGAGTATATTAGACGAGCTCATTTTAGGATTTTTACTTCAAAAATGGACGTACTTTTCTTTGGGTATACCAAAGAAAAGTAGTATTACTAACTCTTTGATCATGGGTAGGAAAACTGAAAATTTGTGTATGTAATTAACCCACGAAAATTAATGAATTAAAAGAAAAGAGTAGGTTGGTTTGTTTATCCTGTCCAAAATTTGCAAAATGCCGGTCAATTGGTTCCATTGAAATAGAACCATTCCCCACATTCTTGTGGGGGGTCGTTCGGAACATGAAACTCAAACAAATGCTTCTATTTCAATGGAACCAACCGACCGGCCAGCTATAAATCGAAACAATAATGAGGAAATAAAAAACTATACTATAAAAAATAAAAAACTATACTTAAAAAACTATACTATGTAAAATAAAAAAAATGTGAATTTTCAATTCACATTAATCAAAAATTAGGGCTATACGGACTCGAACCGTAGACCTTCTCGGTAAAACAGATCAAACTTATTATTATCGAAATGATTCGAACTGTTTCAAAGACCCAACATGCATTTTTTTTTGCATTGGGCTCTTTCATCAACTGATATAAATATCAGCGAGTCCGCCATCCTTTTTCTTAACAGAAAGGTAATGGGATGGCTCCGCGTGCTCTGATTCGTTCTTTTTATTCAGAAGCAATACCAAAGTGTTTCAAAAAAGAGTTATCTTGACGTAGGTCTGCCTTCGGCCTAGATCAACCTAAGTTATGGAGTCTCCCCCGCTCTGTCCAAAGCGTCAAATATGAAACTTCATACACCTTAAAGTTCATAGGACGAAAAGAGATTTTTTGAGGTCCTTATACTCATTATGCCTAGCATTGAATGGACTGGGTATTCACCTTATCAATTATCAAATCAATGATGGGTTCTATTCGGTACCTAATTTGGAGCCTCAATTGGACCAACCAACTATTTGTCAGGCTATTGTTCTCTTGTTGCCTTGAATCCATGGAGTAAGACATTTATTTTTACTAAGAAAAATTCTGTTGATTACATGATGGACTCCTCTAAAAAACATTGGCGCGCGTGTAAACGAGTTGCTCTACCAACTGAGCTATAGCCCTTGTGTTTGTGATAAATATTTTATCATGTATCTAATTTCTTGTCAAGGTGAATATTGCATGATCCGGCATGATAGCTCTCTGATGTATTTCCTGCCAAAGGTGGGTATTGCTTAGAAGTAAGATTCCATCTATAATCTATCGATGTGATGGGTTCCTTTTGTTTCTCTTTATGATGATAAATAACCTACTTAACCCAGTGGTTAGAGTATTGCTTTCATACGGCAGGAGTCATTGGTTCAAATCCAATAGTAGGTAGAACTTATTAGATACCATTGACTGCGGTATCTAATAAGTATTTCTACCCACCTTCTTTTTTTATTGTTTTTGTATCTTTTCCATACCCCACTACTTCATTTCTTTCATATTTTTTTTATTGAATCTTTTTTTTTGTTACATCAAAATCTGTGATTTGATTCCACTTAATTGGATTCAATCGTCCGAATCCAAACAAATAGGGTGTATAAACAGAACTTCTTTTTTTATTCGGCCGCACCAACAACTGGTTATTAAATTGCATTAATAGCCTCTACCCGCGTCCTAGCTCGTCTGAGAGCTAAATTTGCCTCAATTGTTTGTCTCTTGCCTTCCGCGCTACTCAAGTTAGCTTGAGCTATTTCAAGAGTTTGCTGAGCTTCTTGTGGATCAATGTCACTGCCCCTCTCTGCATCATTTACTAAAATAGTTATTTCATTATTACCTATTCTAGCGAAACCGCCCATCAGAGCTACGGTTAACCATTGGTCGTTAAGACGTATTCTCAAAATGCCTATATCTACAGCGGTGGCAATAGGTGCGTGATTTGGTAATACACCAATTTGACCACTATTAGTCGATAAAATGATTTCTTTTACTTCTGAATCCCAAACAATTCGATTAGGAGTCAGTACACATAGATTTAAGGTCATTTATTCAATTTGCTCTCCTCATCTAAGTTCATAGCCTTCGCG